AATTAGTGTACCCCTTGTATTTGCTTCTCCTGATGGTTGGTCAAATAATAAAAACGTTGTATTTTCCGGTACATCATTATGGATTGGACTAGTCTTTCTGGTAGCTATTCTGAATTCTCTCATTTCTTAAATTTGTTTAGTATTTAGTAGCCCGATACAAAATAAATAAAAAGGCCATTTCTTCGAAAAAATGGGAATTGTGAGACGCATTAAAATGCAATTTGCGTTCCGAATTGCTACCTCTTCTCTTTCATTATTATGAAATTCCATTGCCATTAGAATATTGATTGACAGACAATTAAAAAAAAGAAAACTCTAATTCTAATATAATAGAAAATGAAACGGTCGACCCAGACATAGACGGTCGACCCAGGCGGATATACCCTATAAAATATATCCGTAGCGAGCGTAGTTCAATGGTAAAACATCTCCTTGCCAAGGAGAAGATACGGGTTCGATTCCCGCCGCTCGCCAGCTTAATTTAGTAAGGTACTATGATAAAAGATAAAAAATTTAGTCTAGTTGACTACTTAACTACTTATATTAAATTAAGTAGGTGTTAGTCTAGTACCGTATCCCTTACTATCTTACCCTTCTTTTGCACCCCACTCAAAAAAATCAAAAAAAAAGGGCTCCGGAGGCGGGAATCGAACTCGCCAACAGGGCTCCCTAAATTGGGGATTCACCGAGACAAACAACTGGCAAACTGCTTTTAAAGGGAAGGGAGGTAGACTGTGCCTTTCTTTCATTTCTTTTTTCTTTTCTGCAGGGTAGGAAGGAGCCTTGAGAGTTCTTCTTGTAGGGGCAAGTGACTTCGCAAACTGCTCCATTTGGCCCTTTAGGGCCGGGAACTAATGAATAAAAAAGGGTTGGATACCGCCCAGCCCTCTACCATATCTATACAAATAGAATAGTCCTTTTATACAGACTGCTAAGTGCGGAGACGGGAATCGAACCCGTGACCTCAAGGTTATGAGCCTCGTGAGCTACCAAACTGCTCTACTCCGCTCTGGAGGGACGGAAACTGGTGGACGAAAAAGGTTGAATACAGGACTCTACCATGTCTAGACAAATAGAATAGTCCTTTTATACAGAATGGAGCGGGTAGCGGGAATCGAACCCGCATCGTTAGCTTGGAAGGCTAGGGGTTATAGTCGACGTTGGTTGATTAGTTTTAACGTCTCTAATTCAAAACCGAACATGAAATTTTGATTTCATTCGGCTCCTTTATGGATATTCTCACCACTTAACATCTATGTCAGCTTTTCTATCTGAATGGAACCAAAGCTCTCCGCTTTCTAGATGATCCCTATAGAGTAGGAGATAGAAATTCTACTAAATCTATCTAATCTACTTACTTCGTTCCCTAATTTCATTCAAGAGATCCTGAGGAAAAGAATTAGGTTTCCACCGAGCTGAAACAATATGCTGATGGTTCTAGTAAACCAAAACTACCGTTTTTTAGCTATTTGGCTTCCATTTCCTTTTTTAACAAAAGAAGATTTAGTTACGATTGGAAATAAACTTTTTTGTATCTTCATCCATAGATCCTTTACTCATATTTTTAAAATTGGAATACTTAATCCAATGCAAAATTATGCTTCGCGACTCTGTACTCATAATCCAATTTGTATTTTGGATGCAATTTCAATTAGTTTTTGGGTACAAATCGCGAGAATGTATATTCTTCCTCAATATGCTATTGAGAGGAAAAGGATTAAATCCTTTATAAGAACTAAAGTTTTCATCGGAATATAAAAAACTTAAGGACGCCTTAAGTATATCATTTCAAATTCAGTTATTAATAGAACGAATCACACTTTTACCACTAAACTATACCCGCTACATGTAGATTATGATACCAACGCTACCCTTTGTCAAGGGTAGCCATTCGAGAAGGAGGCTAATTCCCCCTTATTGAATCAAATGGAGAGGGTTCATAACAGTGAGCTGTTGGTACTTCGATCGCGGGCCTTTACTTTAGCTTTAGGGTTTAGATAGCCCCTCTGGGATCTGGGATGTAAAATATATCTCTTCTCACCATCCCCATAGTGTATGAGACAAATAAATGTATGCATTTCGATTAGGGTCGTATTCTACGGTTACGACTACAATGATCATTATTTGTTTTGCGAGGACGTAAGTGTGCCAGACTGCTCTAAGGAATAGTTTGATTATTCCTACAATATACACTAGGAGATATAGGGAGCAGCACTGCCCCCATAAATCCCTTTCTTCCTTTTCTTTTTTGTTCAATTCTGAACAAAGAAATTGGGGAATGAACAAAGAAATTGGGGAAGATGTTTTCTTTCTTCCCCCACTTATCATGAAGTCCGAGCCGTAGAGAAAGAGTGAGATGCATTTTTAAAATTCATCATAGACTTTCCCTATGGCTTGAGAGAAGCAAGAAACAAAGAGTCGTAACTTAAACGGAGAAGTGGACAGGACCCGACGGATTTACCTGATGTAAAGAAGATCCTAAATGTCTCTGGTTAGTCGATCCTCTCCATTTACCAATTTCTTCTCCTCTTTTCCACTCAATTCTAGTTTATTAGATTCTTGTTTAAAAGAATCAAAGAAGATGAATAGAACTAAGAACACATAAAAAAGAGCATAGAGGACCAAGACCATTACCAAATGTTCCTCCCAAGAATCATATTGGGTATCTGTTCCCTTCCTTTTCCCGCTAGGATCGGGAATCTTATATTTTCCATATCCATATACCATCGAACCTTTAGGGTTCCAGAATCCTCCTTTTTTCCTAATCTTCGGAAACAGAAAACCCATAGCCAGGAGGAGTTAGGTATGTAGGGTATGGTTTATTATTTTTTGTTGGGCAGGCAGTAGAATAATTTTTATACTCTGCAGTATAAATTCGACTGCCCACTTTTTACAAGCAAATTGTTGCTAAAACTCCAACATAGTTTGTTCAAAATGCACCAACCTTAATCCTTTGAGAATATTAAAGTACCCCCCTTCCTTGGAAGGGGTACCTGTTAAAAATCGCTTCAACAAATCCGTCCAAAACTTTTTAAGAAAAATGGAAAAGTTTTGAACTCGAAGGTTTTTCTAAGAGATGCCTGTTAAAAATAGTTTCAATTTCTCACCAAAACAGACAAGAAGTATATCACTGAAAATTAATACCCAACCATATGGGTATATGAAGAGCGCGAATTCCTTTATACCCTACCCAATTAGAATTAGAGGAAATAAAACATAAATGGAGAAAGTTCTCATCATAAGATCAGCCAATAGAAGAAAAAAGTCCCTAATTCTGCAGAACGTTCTGAGCACGTGAAAAGTCAATAGCCTAAAGATAAAAAAAAAACACAAAGTCTACCGTTTTTTTAACAGCAGCTCTTATTGCCCCTTTGGCCTTTTTTTTTTTGCCCATTGTTGTATCCGATTCAACAATTGATACATATTTGTTCTCCTCTTCTAAAAAATAGAACTTCTGGGCTTTGGTTTGGTGAGTCGTCCGAGATCATGTTTACATACCTATGAACTTACCCTCTTCAAGTATATCGGATACTAATAATAATTTTTTATTGTGTCAACTCTCTCTTCACGTATTTTATTATATGTATTTTTTTATATAAAATTTTTTATATAAAAAAAAAAAAGAAAAAAACCTCTACTTTGTGCAAGTGATAAGAGATAATATTAAAGATTTTCTTATTTTTCTTGATTTTCTCAAGATTTGGAACTCTCAAGATTTTGAACCTCGCCATGAATAAACTTCTATATCTCGATATATACATATATAATCTCTACATATATCTCTATATATACATATATTATGTACATTATGCAGTAGACTCATAATGAGAAATCAAAGTGGCTAATTTTTGAATTGAATAAAAAGCCCTTTTAACTCAGTGGTAGAGTAATGCCATGGTAAGGCATAAGTCATCGGTTCAAATCCGATAAAGGGCTTTTTATTTGGTGGTAGAGTAATGCCATGGTAAGACGTAAGTCATCGGTTCGAATCCGATAAAGTACTTTTCTACTAAATTTATTATTTATTCACTTTTTTTTCTTTGTTTTTGAAAATTTCTCTATTTTTTCTTGAATTTTATGACTTAGTGTGGGATGCATGCATTTTTGGTCTGAACGCTAAACGAAGCACGGGGTGGAAATTACAAAAAAGAAATCAAATTGGACTCTTTTTCCTGTTAGATCAATCAAATCGCTACCTGTACTGAACTAATCTAGAATCCCTTTTATTAATCTATTCTTATTCTATACCCTTTAAATGAATTTCCCTAAAAAGTAGGGAATGATCCGTGAATTAACCTAACCATCAACTAAAAAAAATCCTATGAAAGCATAACAGAAAAGTAGGAAAGACTCTTTGCTTTGGATCTAGTTATACTCTTCGAGTATATTGACAATTCCAAAAAACTGCTCATACTATCATTATAGTATAATGACGAGCGGTTGTATATGGCCCTATCGTCTAGTGAAGTGATGCCCCTATCGTCTAGTGGTTCAGGACATCTCTCTTTCAAGGAGGCAGCGGGGATTCGACTTCCCCTGGGGGTAGGGAGTATTATGAAAGGAGGTTAATCATAGATTATAAAAACCCTAGAATAAATTCTTCCTGGGTCGATGCCCGAGCGGTTAATGGGGACGGACTGTAAATTCGTTGACGATATGTCTACGCTGGTTCAAATCCAGCTCGGCCCAAAAATCTAGGGCTTCGTGAATATGAACTAAATCCATTTGTTTTTCTTCCATAAAATAAAATGTCTGATCCATAGAAATAAAGGATAAAGCGAAAGGGGGAAATTTCTTTCTAATCCATATCTCTCTCATTCCTTTTTTACAAACAAAAGAGTTTTTCTTATTGAAATGAAAGGTGGATTATCATCCATTTTTAGCGATAAAAAATCGCGACATACTAGTTATGTCACTCTCACTATACCCACATATGATATGTGGGTATGTAGTATATGATTCGTCTATTTCTTAGAGTACGACAGGCGAATCGAATCTTCTTATGGTTCTATTTAAGAATAGGTATGCCATACACCCCGCGGGGATTGTAGTTCAATTGGTCAGAGCACCGCCCTGTCAAGGCGGAAGCTGCGGGTTCGAGCCCCGTCAGTCCCGAACTAGGGTTCAATGAATGGAGAAATTCATCTTTCCTTTTTCCATGAAAAAGGGGGGGCAGGAGAGAAGATCAAATACCTATGGGGCACCCTTATTTCACTTTTTTTATTTCGCATTTCTCATTAAAGAGGGAGGGGAGGCCTATAGGAATTTTTTTTTTTTCACTACTCCCGGTTGATAAGGAAAGACATACATATCATACTTGGATTAGTATAATTTAGGATATTACTCTATCCTTATGATGATACCATCCTCATCTTAACTTCCTATTCGACTCTTATGGAATAGAGTACCGGTATTTTACCGAAATCCATACATAAATCGTATTCGTTTTTTCTTAGACATAGACAGTGAATTTAATTGAATATAATTAGTACTTTACTTTTTGGATTAAACCAGGCCCCCTCCATTTTGTAGTTCCAACTTTGTTTGTGTATGTTCAATGACTAATTGGAAAGAATCTATCTCATTTTCATTCCATTTGCGGACTCCTTTTTTATGGATCTGTTCTCATCTTTAGACCCCAAAAGTGGATATTGATAGTAACCTAATAAAATCAAATAAAAAACCAAGCAAAGCAAACGCCCTTTTTCCTAAATTAATTAAAATATTGGATTTTTTTTTATTTAAGCCCTCTTTTCTCCATCTCACTTCTACTTCTACTGCTTATTTGGATGTCTATGTGACCCATAGAAAGTCGGTCATATAATACATACATACATAATTGTATGTATAACTATAAGAAAAAGGAAGGGAAATTGGATAAGATAAGAAAGATCGTGGGTTATAGATATAGAAAAGAAAAAGTGGATCTTCCTATGTTATACTATTCCACTCTCAACCATGAATTGATTTGATAGATCCGATATTCATAATATTGAATTGATTCAGTATTATCAGAATGCAAGTCCTCCCCTTGAATTTACAGGATACCCCTTTTTCCTCTCCATGGGATTACATCCCGAGTTATTGTGAAAAAAATAAAGAGGTTATGGAAGTCAATATTCTCGCATTTATTGCTACTGCACTGTTTATTCTAGTTCCTACTGCCTTTTTACTTATTATTTATGTAAAAACAGTCAGCCAAAATGATTAATTGGAATTCCAATTAATCATTGAAGAAATGAAAAAGGGATTAAATAAAATAAAAATCCAAGTCTTAAATGAAAGGATCTGGTTGGAATCATAAAGTGTGGTAGAAAGAACTACATATAGTTTTTTCTACGACACTTTAGAGTCTTTCTATTATATTATCTTGAATCTACATAGAATAGATTAGTAGATTGAATCTTTCTATTATATTATCTTGAATCTACATAGAATAGATTAGTAGATTGAAATAGTAGTCTAATTCAATTTCTTTTTTCACTGCATCCACTTAATTTCAATCAAGTCAAAATAAAAAAATCGAAGACAATTCTTCACGAAAGAATCCATGGAGGGAGAGAAAAATAATATGAGAATAGACTATAGTAAAAAGGAAAAGAAAAAAAGTAAAAGGAAAAAACCAGCGAATCTTTCATGCTTAAACATGCGGCGAGATGCTTCAAAAGAGCATAAAAATTATTCTAAGAATAAGAAAAGAATATAAAACAAATGGAAAGTGTGCGATATGTTGTGAATAGCTCCGTGGAAGAAAGTCTAATTTTCTTATGTATAGAACTTTTTTAACCATTCGTCACTTCTAGTAGAAATTTGGAATTGCTGTAATCGCTCTTTCTATTTCTATATAGTAGAATAGAACGACTCTTTCTTACAAGAGTTTCTTACAGGTACAGGAGTGAAACAAAACTAAAGAAAGAGAGAAAGAATAAAGTTTGGCAAAATGATTAATGCAAAACGATCAATTAAAGAAAAAAGTTGATACAACAATTCGACTACTCAATCAATTAGTAGTATCCCTAGAGTCCACTCCTCCCCCATACTACTAGTGAAAGAGAAAATGTAAAGACTACCATTAAAGCAGCCCAAGCGAGACTTACTATATCCATGTAAATTATGTCTCCTATTTCTATGAAGGAATTCTTCTACTATTGATCAATAATCATAGTGGAATCAAGGGTACAGAGTCAAAAAGGGATTCTGCCCTAACGCTATGGATGAATCAGTTCAAGGAATTTACTCCTAACAAATTCTTATAGGATTTCTGGTAGAATTGGAGAGCATTAAGTATAAATACGATACATAGCCCTTTTCCTTAAAAAAGAGTACGGGGATGATGTCCTGAATAGAAGACGCGGGAATAGGAAGATTTTTTCTTCCTTTTGTTACCCTTTTTTTATAAGCAAAGGACGTCAGAATATACCATAAAATTAGGATAGATAAATATTTATTGGATACCTACCTTGCCTATATTTATTTTTCACCTAAACCCTACAGCCCTTCTATCATTCTATGAAAGAATGAGGAGACTTTATCCACAACTCCGAAATTGATTTTTGATCAGCCTATTCAATCTGATTCTCGACAGAATCAGTAGCCCTTACTTTAGTGTATGTAGGTAGCATAAGATGTATGATAAATAAAATGTATGATAATTAGGAAGTCTTGATATTCCTTCGTGGAGTCCCTTCTTCAATCTTAGATTGAAAAAAAAAAGAATGCCCCTTAGGGGCCCTTTGGATATCAAGATTTCTGACATCTTAGCCTTGTAATTTTTAATTCTCGAATCGAATCAATTAAGAATCAATTAAAATTAATAAAAGAATAAGGAAACGCAACCTCATCCTTATTGGTAGCCGTTTGGGCTACTACCGACAAAACAAACCCTAGTTTGAGGATAGAACTATGGATTCTCAAAATCCAGTATCGCCAGGCCTAGTTACTCTCTTGCCCCAACTTATGCAGGGTACGAATTTGTCGAGTTCGATCAGTACTATAAAGCCTAAGTATTTTATTGATCAGGCGGCACCCAGATTTGAACTGGGGATAAAGGATTTGCAGTCCCCTGCCTTACCGCTTGGCCATGCCGCCAAAAAATCCGATCTAAAATAGAGAAAAGAGCAAGTATTCATCCAGGTTTTCTTACTAAAACCTCCTTTCTTTTATCTTGAATCTAATTCTACTTACTTTTTTCCAATCTTTTTCAAAAAATCTATTCCTGCTTTTTTTGAATCCAGTTTCGATTATTCTCCTCGATGGATTCTATCTTAAAACAAACATTGCTAACACTAGAAAACTTCCCTTTTCTTTCTATTGAGATGAAAAAAGAGAAAAAGTGGATTTCCAGTCACAGGCTGCAAAATTCAGAACAAATTGGAACCATTAACTAGAATTCTATTTTTTTTTTGAATTGCAGTAGTGAACGACTCTTAAATAGGTATTCTCTCCCCCCTTCCTTTTAATGGCATAATAAAATAGAATGGATTTATGCCTAATCCGTGTATAGGTAAACTACAGGTCCGAACAGCATTATTATCCATAACAGCATTATTATCCATGGATCCCCCTTATGTACATATCTCTATGGGGAATCGTGCTTTAATTTTTCATTGCATTAAATATCTTGAATAAAAAAAAGAAATTTGGTCTGATATAGAGTATGACCTGACCATCTTGGCCCACCCAAGTGAAATTACGATAAAAGCAGGGATATGTGGAGAGGTGGATAACTAGATTGGCATGTACTTAAAAAAAGGACTTACTTTATTTTAGGATTCTACAATGAAATCCTATATTTTCTAGCAATTCTACTACTACGAAACAAAAAATAACCCTCAAATTCTTATTTTTTTTTTGAAATTAAACTAAGCGTGCTATTCTAAATCGAACTAAAGTCAAATTTTCTAGTGCTTATAAATTATTATATTATGGCTTTATCCCATTCATAGAAAGGAGATAAAATGAGAAATCTTTGCCATCCAATCTGATTAGTATCATAAAGTGTAAGTGGCAGAATTTTTTTTTAGGAATGTTTTATCAATTCATTTTCATTCGATTTGTACCCCTGGCAAATTCGAACTTTCGTCGAAATTGTCTCTATTCATATGTATGAAATACATATATGAAATATGTATGTGGAGTTCCCTAGAATTTCATGTGATTCAGTAAACAGAATATGGATTCCATAATTGCTAGATCGATCCATAGGGATTGATGAAGAGTGAGCTGATAATGGAATTTTTCTTCGATAAACAGGAAACTTAAGATTAAGATGCTCCGGAATGGAAATGAGGGAATGTCCACAATACCCGGATTTAGTCAGATCCAATTCGAGGGATTTTGTAGGTTCATTAATCAAGGCTTGGCAGAAGAACTTGAGAAGTTTCCAACAATTAAAGATCCAGATCACGAAATTGCATTTCAATTATTTGCGAAAGGATATCAATTGCTAGAACCCTCGATAAAAGAAAGGGATGCTGTGTATGAATCACTCACCTATTCTTCCGAATTATATGTATCTGCGAGATTAATTTTTGGTTTCGATGTGCAAAAGCAAACCATTTCTATTGGAAACATTCCTATAATGAATTCCTTAGGAACCTTTATAATAAATGGAATATACCGAATTGTGATCAATCAAATATTGCTAAGTCCTGGTATTTACTACCGCTCGGAATTAGACCATAAGGGAATTTCTATCTACACTGGGACTATAATATCAGATTGGGGAGGAAGATCGGAATTAGCAATTGATAAAAAAGAAAGGATATGGGCTCGCGTGAGTAGAAAACAAAAGATATCTATTCTAGTTCTATCATCAGCTATGGGTTCGAATCTAAAAGAAATTCTAGATAATGTTTCCTACCCTGAAATTTTCTTATCTTTCCCGAATGCTAAGGAGAAGAAGAGGATTGAGTCAAAAGAAAAAGCTATTTTGGAGTTTTATCAACAATTTGCTTGTGTAGGTGGGGACCTGGTATTTTCGGAGTCCTTATGTGAGGAATTACAAAAGAAATTTTTTCAACAAAAATGTGAATTAGGAAGGATTGGTCGACGAAATATGAATCGGAGACTGAATCTTGATATACCTCAGAACAATACATTCTTGTTACCACGAGATGTATTGGCCGCTACGGATCATTTGATTGGAATGAAATTTGGAACGGGTATACTTGACGATGACGATATGAATCACTTGAAAAATAAACGTATTCGTTCGGTTGCAGATCTGTTACAAGATCAATTCGGACTGGCTCTTGGTCGTTTACAACATGCGGTTCAAAAAACTATCCGTAGAGTATTCATACGTCAATCGAAACCGACTCCACAAACTTTGGTAACTCCAACTTCAACTTCGATTTTATTAATAACTACTTATGAGACCTTTTTTGGCACATACCCCTTATCTCAAGTTTTTGATCAAACCAATCCATTGACACAAACTGTTCATGGGCGAAAAGTGAGTTGTTTGGGTCCTGGAGGATTGACGGGGAGAACTGCAAGTTTTCGGAGCCGAGATATTCATCCGAGTCACTATGGGCGTATTTGTCCAATTGACACGTCCGAAGGAATCAATGTTGGACTTACTGGATCCTTAGCTATTCATGCGAGAATTGACCACTGGTGGGGGTCCATAGAGAGTCCCTTTTATGAAATATCTGAGAAAGCAAAAGAAAAAAAAGAGAGACAGGTGGTTTATTTATCACCAAATAGAGATGAATATTATATGATAGCAGCAGGAAATTCTTTGTCCTTGAATCAGGGTATTCAGGAAGAACAGGTTGTTCCAGCTAGATACCGTCAAGAATTCCTGACTATTGCATGGGAACAGATTCATGTTAGAAGTATTTTTCCTTTCCAATATTTTTCTATTGGAGGTTCTCTCATTCCTTTTATTGAGCATAATGATGCGAATCGGGCTTTAATGAGTTCTAATATGCAGCGCCAAGCAGTTCCGCTTTCTCGGTCCGAGAAGTGCATTGTTGGAACTGGATTGGAACGCCAAACAGCTCTAGATTCGAGGGTTTCCGTTATAGCCGAACGCGAGGGAAAGATCATTTCTACTGATAGTCACAAGATCCTTTTATCAAGTAGTGGGAAGACTATAAGTATTCCTTTAGTTACCCATCGGCGCTCTAACAAAAATACTTGTATGCACCAAAAACCTCGGGTTCTGTGGGGTAAATCCATTAAAAAAGGACAAATTTTAGCGGAGGGAGCTGCTACAGTTGGTGGGGAACTTGCTTTAGGAAAAAACGTATTAGTAGCTTATATGCCATGGGAAGGTTACAATTTTGAAGACGCAGTACTAATTAGCGAACGTTTGGTATATGAGGATATTTATACTTCTTTTCACATCCGAAAATATGAAATTCAGACGGATACGACAAGCCAAGGCTCCGCTGAAAAAATTACTAAAGAAATACCACATCTAGAAGAACATTTACTCCGCAATTTGGACAGAAATGGAGTTGTTAGGTTGGGATCCTGGGTAGAAACTGGCGCTATTTTAGTAGGTAAATTAACGCCTCAGATAGCGAGCGAATCGTCGTATATCGCGGAAGCTGGGTTATTACGGGCCATATTTGGCCTTGAGGTATCCACTTCAAAAGAAACTTCTCTCAAACTACCTATAGGTGGAAGAGGGCGCGTTATCGATGTGAAATGGATCCAGAGGGACCCCCTAGACATAATGGTTCGTGTATATATTTTACAGAAACGCGAAATCAAAGTTGGGGATAAAGTAGCCGGAAGACACGGGAATAAGGGGATCATTTCCAAAATTTTGCCCAGGCAAGATATGCCCTATTTGCAAGATGGAACACCTGTTGATATGGTCTTCAATCCCTTAGGAGTACCCTCACGAATGAATGTGGGACAAATATTTGAAAGCTCGCTCGGATTAGCCGGGGATCTGCTAAAGAAACATTATAGAATAGCACCCTTTGATGAGAGATATGAGCAAGAGGCTTCAAGAAAACTTGTGTTTTCAGAATTATATGAAGCCAGTAAACAAACAAAAAATCCATGGGTATTTGAACCCGAGTACCCGGGAAAAAGCAGAATATTTGATGGAAGAACAGGAGACCCCTTCGAACAACCTGTTCTAATAGGGAAGTCCTATATCTTAAAATTAATTCATCAAGTTGATGAGAAAATCCATGGACGTTCTACTGGGCCCTACTCACTTGTTACACAACAACCCGTTAGAGGAAGAGCCAAGCAAGGGGGACAACGAGTAGGAGAAATGGAAGTTTGGGCTTTAGAAGGATTTGGTGTTGCTCATATTTTACAAGAGATACTTACTTATAAATCTGATCATCTTATAGCTCGCCAAGAAATACTTAATGCTACGATCTGGGGAAAAAGAGTACCTAATCACGAGTATCCTCCAGAATCTTTTCGAGTGCTCGTTCGAGAACTACGATCTTTGGCTCTAGAACTGAATCATTTTCTTGTATCTGAGAAGAACTTCCAGGTTAATAGGGAGGAAGTTTGATCGGAATAAATATAAATTCTTTTCTTATTTATGATTGACCAATATAAACATCAACAACTTCAAATTGGACTCGTTTCCCCTCAACAAATAAAGGCTTGGGCTAACAAAAACCTACCTAATGGGGAAGTCGTTGGCGAAGTCACAAGGCCCTCTACTTTTCATTATAAAACCGATAAACCAGAAAAAGATGGATTGTTTTGCGAAAGAATCTTTGGACCCATAAAAAGCGGAATTTGTGCTTGTGGAAATTCTCGAGCGAGCGGAGCTGAAAACGAAGAGGAAAGATTTTGCCAAAAATGCGGGGTAGAATTTGTTGATTCTCGGATACGAAGATATCAAATGGGATACATCAAACTCGCATGTCCCGCGACTCATGTGTGGTATTTGAAAGGTCTTCCTAGTTATATCGCGAACCTTTTAGATAAACCCCTTAAGAAATTGGAGGGCCTAGTATACGGCGATTTCTCTTTTGCTAGGCCCAGCGCTAAAAAACCTACTTTCTTACGATTACGAGGTTTATTCGAAGATGAAATTGCATCCTGTAACCACAGCATTTCTCCCTTTTTTTCTACCCCAGGCTTTGCAACATTTCGAAATCGGGAAATTGCGACAGGAGCAGGTGCTATTAGAGAACAATTAGCAGATTTGGATTTGCGAATTATTATAGAGAATTCCTTGGTCGAATGGAAGGAATTAGAAGACGAGGGGTATAGTGGAGATGAATGGGAAGATAGAAAAAGACGAATAAGAAAAGTTTTTTTGATTAGACGCATGCAATTGGCGAAACATTTTATTCAAACAAATGTAGAACCAGAATGGATGGTTTTGTGCTTATTACCAGTTCTTCCTCCCGAATTGAGACCCATTGTTTATAGGTCTGGGGATAAAGTAGTGACTTCGGATATTAATGAACTTTATAAGAGAGTTATTCGTCGGAACAACAACCTTGCCTATCTATTAAAAAGAAGTGAATTAGCGCCAGCAGATTTAGTAATGTGCCAGGAAAAATTGGTACAAGAAGCCGTGGATACACTTCTTGATAGTGGGTCCCGCGGGCAACCAACGAGGGATGGTCACAATAAAGTATACAAATCACTTTCAGATGTAATTGAAGGTAAAGAGGGAAGGTTTCGCGAGACTCTGCTTGGAAAACGGGTCGATTACTCGGGGCGTTCTGTCATTGTTGTGGGTCCTTCGCTTTCATTACATCAATGTGGATTACCTCTAGAGATAGCAATAAAGCTTTTTCAGCTATTTGTAATTCGCGATTTAATCACGAAACGCGCTACTTCTAATGTCAGGATTGCTAAAAGGAAAATTTGGGAAAAGGAACCCATTGTATGGGAAATACTTCAAGAAGTTATGCGGGGACATCCTGTACTGTTGAATAGAGCACCTACCCTGCATAGATTAGGCATACAGGCCTTCCAACCTACTTTAGTGGAGGGGCGTACTATTTGTTTACACCCATTAGTGTGTAAGGGTTTCAATGCGGACTTTGATGGGGATCAAATGGCTGTTCATCTACCTTTATCCTTGGAAGCTCAGGCGGAAGCCCGTTTACTTATGTTTTCTCATATGAATCTCCTATCTCCCGCTATTGGGGATCCTATTTGCGTACCGACCCAAGACATGCTTATCGGACTTTATGTATTAACGATTGGAAACCGTCGGGGTATTTGTGCAAATAGATATAATAGTTGCGGAAACTATCCAAATCAAAAAGTAAATTACAATAATAATAATTATAAGTATACAAAAGATAAAGAACCCCATTTTTCTAATTCCTATGATGCACTGGGAGCTTATAGACAGAAACGAATCAGTTTAGACAGTCCCTTGTGGCTCCGATGGAAACTAGATCAACGCGTCATTGGGTCAAGAGAAGTTCCGATTGAAGTTCAATATGAATCTTTGGGGACTTATCATGAGATTTATGCCCACTATCTAATAGTGGGAAATAGAAAAAAAGAAATCCGTTCTATATACATTCGAAGCACTCTTGGTCATATTTCTTTTTATAGAGAAATAGAGGAAGCCATACAAGGATTTAGTCAGGCCTATTCATACACTATCTAAACAAGGAAGTTAGATTCGGCGATGCCCCTCCCTTTCGGGGGGCATTCCGATTTCGCTAGTATCATCATTTTTGCCGCGCGAATCCAGATTGAGATTAAGGAAAGGAAGTTAATTAAATTTTCGAATCACTGACTCAGGCCCATTGTCGAATCCTACTCAGCAATTGTCGAATCCTACTCAGCCGAAAAAGGGGGTACTTATGTATGGCGGAACGGGCCAATCTGGTCTTTCATAATAAAGAGATAGACGGAACTGCTATGAAACGACTTATTAGCAGATTAATAGATCATTTCGGAATGGGATATACATCCCATATACTGGATCAAATAAAGACTCTGGGCTTTCATCAAGCCACTACTACATCGATTTCATTAGGAATCGAGGATCTTTTAACAATACCATCTAAGGGATGGTTAGTGCAAGACGCGGAACAACAGAGTTTTCTTTTGGAGAAACACTATTATTATGGGGCTGTACACGCGGTAGAAAAATTACGCCAATCCGTTGAGATATGGTATGCTACAAGTGAATATTTGAAACAAGAAATGAATTCGAATTTTCGGATAACGGATCCTTCTAATCCAGTCTATCTAATGTCTTTTTCAGGAGCCAGAGGAAATGCATCTCAGGTACACCAATTAGTAGGTATGAGAGGATTAATGGCGGATCCTCAAGGACAAATGATTGATTTACCTATTCAAAGCAATTTACGCGAGGGACTTTCTTTGACAGAATATATAATTTCCTGCTACGGAGCCCGCAAAGGGGTTGTAGATACTGCTGTACGAACAGCGGATGCTGGATATCTTACACGTAGACTTGTTGAAGTAGTTCAACATATTATTGTGCGTAGAAGAGATTGTGGTACTATCCAAGGTATTTCTTTGAGTCCTCAAAATGGGATGACGGAAAAACTTTTTGTCCAAACACTAATTGGTCGTGTATTAGCAGACGATATATATATTGGTTCACGATGCATTGCCGCTCGAAATCAAGATATTGGAATTGGATTAGTCAATCGATTCATAACTGCCTTTCGAGCACAACCATTTCGAGCACAACCAATATATATTAGAACCCCCTTTACTTGCCGGAGCACATCTTGGATCTGTCAATTATGTTATGGTCGGAGTCCCACTCATGGCGATCTGGTCGAATTGGGGGAAGCCGTAGGTATTATTGCAGGTCAATCAATTGGGGAGCCAGGGACTCAACTAACATTAAGAACTTTTCATACTGGCGGAGTATTCACAGGGGGTACTGCCGACCTTGTACGATCCCCTTCGAATGGAAAAATCCAATTCAATGAAGATTTGGTTCACCCCACACGTACCCGTCATGGGCAGCCTGCTTTTCTATGTTATATAGACTTGCATGTAACTATTCAGAGTCAGGATATTCTATATAGTGTAAATATTCCCTCAAAAAGCTTGATTCTAGTGCAAAATGATCAATATGTAGAATCCGAACAAGTAATTGCGGAGATTCGTGCCGGAACGTCCACTTTGCATTTTAAAGAAAAAGTACAAAAGCATATTTATTCCGAATCAGACGGGGAAATGCACTGGAGTACTGATGTTTACCATGCGCCCGAATATCAATATGGTAATCTTCGTCGATTACCAAAAACAAGCCATTTATGGATATTGTCAGTAAGTATGTGCAGATCCAGTATAGCGTCTTTTTCGCTCCACAAGGATCAAGATCAAATGAATACTTATTCTTTTTCTGTTGACGGAAGATATCTCTTTGACCTCTCAATGGCTAATGATCAAGTAAGACATAGACTGTTGGATACTTTTGGTAAAAAAGATAGGGAAATTCTTGATTATTCAACGCCGGATCGAATCATGTCCAATGGCCATTGGAATTTTGTCTACCCTTCTATTCTTCAAGATAATTCGGATTTGTTGGCGAAAAAGCGAAGAAATGGGTTCGTCATTCCATTACAATATCATCAAGAACAAGAGAAAGAACTAATATCCTGTTTGGGGATTTCGATTGAAATACCCTTTATGGGTGTTTTACGTAGAAATACTATTTTTTCTTATTTTGACGATCCACGATACAGAAAAGATAAAAAGGGTTCAGGAATTGTTAAATTTAGATATAGGACCCTAGAGGACGAATATAGAACTCGAGAGGAAGACTCAGAGGACGAATATGGGAGCCCAGAGAACGAATATAGGACCCGAGAGGAAGAATATGAAACCCTAGAAGACGAATATAGGACTCGAGAGGACGAATATGAAACCCTAGAAGATGAATATGGGATCCTAGAGGACGAATATGAAGCCCTAGAAGACGAATATGGGATCCTAGAGGATGAATATAGGACTGGAGAGAAAGACTCAGAAGACGAATATGGGAGCCCAGAGAACGAATATAGAACCCGAGAGGAAGAATATGGAACTCGAGAGGAAGACTCAGAGGACGAATATGGGAGCCCGGAGGAAGGCTCAGAGGACGAATATGGGACTTTAGAGGAAGACTCAGAAGAAGACTCAGAGGACGAATACGGGAGCCCAGAGGAAGATTCCATCTTAAAAAAAGAGGGTTTGATTGAGCATCGAGGAACAAAAGAATTTAGTCTAAAATACCAAAAAGAACTAGATCGGTTTTTTTTCATTCTTCAAGAACTGCATATCTTGCCGAGATCCTCATCCCTAAAGGTACTTGATAATAGTATCATTGGAGTGGATACACAACTCACAAAAAATACAAGAAGTCGACTAGGTGGATTGGTCCGAGTGAAGAGAAAAAAAAGCCATACGGAACTCAAAATCTTTTCCGGAGATATTCATTTTCCTGAAGAGGCAGATAAGATATTAGGTGGTAGTTTGATACCACCAGAAAGAGAAAAGAAAGATTCTAAGGAATCAAAAAAAAGGAAAAATTGGGTCTATGTTCAACGGAAAAAAATTCTCAAGAGCAAGGAAAAGTATTTTGTTTCGGTTCGACCTGCAGTCGCATATGAAATGGACGAAGGGAGAAATTTAGCAACACTTTTCCCGCAAGATCTCTTGCAAGAAGAGGATAATTTCCAACTTCGACTTGTCAATTTTATTTCTCATGAAAATAGCAAGTTAACTCAAAGAATTTATCATACGAATAGTCAATTTGTTCGAACTTGCTTAGTAGTGAATTGGGAACAAGAAGAAAAAGAGGAGGCTCGTGCTTCCCTTGTTGAGGTAAGAGCAAATGACCTGATTCGCGATTTCCTAAGAATTGAGTTAGTCAAGTCCACTATTTCGTATACACGAAGAAGGTATGATAGGACAAGTGCAGGACCGATTCCCAATAATAGGTTAGATCGCACCAATTCCTTTTATTCCAAGGCGAAGATTCAATCACTTAGCCAACATCAAGAAGCTATTGGCACCTTGTTGAATCGAAATAAAGAATACCAATCTTTGATGATTTTGTCGGCATCCAACTGTTCTCGAATTGGTTTATTCAAGAATTCGAAATATCCCAATGCGGTAAAAGAATCGAATCCTAGAATTCCTATTCGAGATATTTTTGGGCCCTTAGCCGCTATTGTACCTAGTATATCGAATTTTTCTTCATCTTACTATTTACTAACGCATAATCAGATCCTGTTAAAAAAATATTTGTTCCTTGACAATTTGAAACAAACCCTCCAAGTACTTCAAGGGCTTAAATACTCTTTAATAGATGAAAATCAAAGGATTTCGAATTTCGATAGTAACATCATGTTGGATCCATTCCATTTGAATTGGCACTTTCTCCATCATGATTCTTGGGAGGAGACATCGGCAATAATTCACCTTGGACAATTTATTTGCGAAAATGTATGTCTATTTAAATCGCACATAAAAAAATCTGGTCAAATTTGCATTGTTAATATTGATTCCTTTGTTATAAGAGCAGCTAAGCCTTATTTGGCCACTACAGGAGCAACTGTTCATGGTCATTATGGAGAAATCCTTTACAAAGGAGATAGGTTAGTTACGTTTATATATGAAAAATCGAGATCTAGTGACATAACGCAAGGTCTTCCAAAAGTAGAACAAATCTTTGAAGCGCGTTCAATTGATTCACTATCGCCGAATCTCGAAAGGAGAATTGAGGATTGGAATGAGCGTATACCAAGAATTCTTGGGGTCCCCTGGGGATTCTTGATTGGAGCTGAGCTAACCATAGCCCAAAGTCGTATCTCTTTGGTTAATAAGATCCAAAAGGTTTATCGATCCCAAGGGGTACAGATCCATAATAGACATATAGAGATTATTATACGCCAAGTAACATCAAAAGTGCGGGTTTCCGAAGATGGAATGTCTAATGTTTTTTCACCTGGGGAATTAATCGGACTATTACGAGCAGAACGAGCAGGACGAGCTTTGGATGAATCGGTCTATTATCGGGCAATCTTATTGGGAATAACAAGAGCTTCCCTGAATACCCAAAGTTTCATATCTGAAGCAAGTTTTCAAGAAACTGCTCGAGTTTTAGCAAAAGCTGCCCTACGAGGTCGTATTGATTGGTTGAAAGGCCTGAAAGAAAACGTAGTTCTGGGGGGGATTATACCTGTTGGTACCGGATTCCAAAAATTTGTGCATCATTCCCCACAAGACAAGAACCTTTATTTCGAAATTCAAAAAAAAAATCTATTTGCGTCGGAAATGAGAGATATTTTGTTTCTCCATACAGAATTAGTTTCTTCTGATTCTGATGTAACAAACAATTTCTATGAGACATCAGAACCCCCATTTACCCCCATTTATACGATTTAAGGATACATAAAGCAGATTTTTTTATTTAAACTAGACTTTTGACCTTAGAACACTAACAGGTCAGATTTTAGATTTTGATTTAATAAGTAAAAGAAGTCAGTTAATTCATTAAGGTTACGTTTATACCATGTATCAATGGCCAATTCTCAGTGGAAGGTTACATCGGAACAATTATTATTTATTGAATTATTATTTATTTCAAGCTATTTCGGCTCTTTCTTAATTTGCAAAAAAAAAAAAAAAGAAATAAATTCCGTAATGGAATGGTAGGATGAAAAAAAAAAAAAAAAATCAAAAGGAAGTGTGGAAAAAATGACAAGAAGATATTGGAACATCAATTTGAAAGAGATGATAGAAGCGGGAGTTCATTTTGGTCATGGTATTAAGAAATGGAATCCTAAAATGGCCCCTTACATCTCGGCAAAGCGTAAAGGTACTCATATTACAAATCTCGCTAGAACGGCTCGTTTTTTATCAGAAGCTTGTGATTTAGTTTTTGATGCAGCAAGTCAGGGAAAAAGCTTCTTAATTGTTGGTACCAAAAAAAGAGCAGCGGATTTAGTAGCATCAGCTGCAATAAGGGCTCGTTGTCATTATGTTAATAAAAAGTGGTTCAGTGGTATGTTAACGAATTGGTCGATTACGAAAACTAGACTTTCTCAATTTAGAGACTTAAGAGCAGAAGAAAAGATGGGCAAATTCCACCATCTCCCAAAAAGAGATGTGGCAATCTTGAAGAGAAAATTATCTACCTTGCAAAGATATCTCGGCGGGATCAAATATATGACGAGGTTGCCGGACATTGTGATCGTCCTTGATCAGCAAAAAGAGTATATAGCTCTTCGGGAATGTGCCATTTTTGGGATTCCTACTATTTCTTTAGTCGATACAAATTGTGACCCAGATCTCGCAAATATATCGATTCCAGCCAACGATGACACTATGACTTCAATTCGATTGATTCTTAACAAATTAGTATTTGCAATTTGTGAGGGCCGTTCTCTCTATATAAGAAATCGTTGATTAAGAAGAATAGTGCATTCTTGGGTAACTGCGTAGATTTATGGGATCACTTACTATTCTTTTTTGTTTTGCATAGATAAAAGAAGGGGAATATTGATATATATTAGAGGGTATTGATATATATTATCATCTGATGTTATTTCTTGGTATCCTAAATATAAGATTAATACTTCAAGTTGCTGAGTTGAGAAAGAGATGGTTGAATCAAAAGAATTCCTTTTTTGAAGTTCAATTTTTATCAGAGGACAATATGAATATTATACCATGTTCCGTTAAAACACTCAAGGGGTTATATGATATATCGGGTGTAGAAGTAGGCCAACACTTCTATTGGCAAATAGGAGGTTTCCAAATTCATGCCCAAGTACTCATCACTTCTTGGGTCGTAATTACTATCTTGCTAGGTTCAGTTATCATAGCTGTTCGGAATCCACAAACCATCCCGACCGACGGTCAGAATTTCTTCGAATATGTGCTTGAGTTTATTCGAGACTTGAGCAAAACTCAGATTGGAGAAGAATATGGTCCCTGGGTTCCCTTTATTGGAACTATGTTCCTTTTTATTTTTGTTTCGAATTGGTCGGGTGCTCTTTTACCTTGGAAAATTATACAGTTACCCCATGGGGAATTAGCAGCACCCACGAATGATATAAATACTACTGTTGCTTTAGCTTTACTCACATCAGCGGCATATTTTTATGCGGGTCTTAGCAAAAAAGGATTGAGTTATTTCGAGAAATATATTAAACCAACTCCAATTCTTTTACCAATTAACATCCTAGAAGATTTCACAAAACCATTATCGCTTAGTTTTCGACTTTTCGGGAATATATTGGCGGATGAATTAGTCGTTGTTGTTCTTGTTTCTTTAGTCCCCTTAGTAGTCCCTATACCGGTCATGTTTCTTGGATTATTTACAAGCGGTATTCAAGCTCTTATTTTTGCAACGTTAGCCGCAGCCTATATAGGTGAATCCATGGAAGGTCATCATTGAATTGACTAGTTTTCAAAATAGCCTTTTTTTTTAGCTTAGCTCAATTCATGCATGGTTCCAGATAATCCGCTTGGTTGGAAAACTAAATAGTTAGAAATGCGTATGAATATACAACCTAGAGTTGTAGGAGAGAGAATAGACTATATTACGGAATTGTCAAAGTATATATGCATTAAGGGGGGCGGAGTCAGGCTAGATCTATATCCTTAATGTCTATAAGTCCAGTCATCTTTTGTGCGGCTTTTTAAGGAATGATTTTAGAATCCGATTCATCAATAGAAAATGAGAAAATACGCAAAATAGAAGAAACAAATGTATATGGGATATTATATATTCCTAAGTTAGATTCATTATCTAATCCGATATATCGAATTCCCTCTATATGGAATTGGATTCCATATCCAGTTCTATGCAGCATATTGTTATCAATTGTATATCTTGATTTAATTTTGGATTAGGTCGATTTCAATAGGGGTTCTTCCTCTATTTCGTCTTTTATTATGGATTAGATGATAGGGGAAAAAATAGGAACTCAAGGATATCGAAGAGTAAAGAAAGAAGAATGGAATGAAAGAGTGGTTGGTTGGAAAGAAAGAGAAATAGAATAATGAGAATCATATGGATTTACACAAACCTCTAATGATTAGAAACTAAAAATGAGATCTTGAAGTAGTTCGGACAATTCAGATTATCATTTCAATTTGTACTTTTTAGTTACTTCTCCCCAATAGAGCTTAGAAGTAAGAATTTCTTGGTTGATTGTATCCTTAACCATTTCTTTTTTTTTTGACACGAGGAACTCACCATGAATCCACTAATTGCTGCTGCTTCCGTTATTGCTGCTGGATTGGCCGTAGGGCTTGCTTCTATTGGGCCTGGAGTTGGTCAAGGTACTGCTGCAGGACAAGCTGTAGAAGGTATTGCGAGACAGCCAGAAGCAGAAGGTAAAATACGAGGTACTTTATTGCTTAGTCTAGCTTTTATGGAAGCTTTAACAATTTATGGACTAGTTGTGGCACTAGCGCTTTTATTTGCGAACCCTTTTGTTTAATCCTAAAAAAGAAAATGAGTCCTTTAGATTAGATACTTTTTTCTTTTTTTAGTAAATTGGTATTTGCTTCTGCAATTCCAATTATATCAATACTTTACTCCTATTTATTACTCCTGGAATTACCTATTTATCGGGACAGACAATACCCCACCCCAGGAAGGGCTGATTTGAGGATGATCAATTTAGAGGATATGCTCGCCTTCTTCCTTCCCGTCCTTAGTTTAGGACAGTGGAAAGTCTTTTTCCTTTTATTTTAGGAATTTTTGGAACATTTCAACAAAGGAGTCTTTCACAGGTCAAACGAGACCTAAGACTTAATCTAAAAGAAATTATTAGATTGAATCTATTTGCATTAAAAAAAATTACATTAAAAAAACCGATCAAAAAAGGGCGAGCGAAGTAAGTGATCAAAAACTTTGCTCTTTGTTTGTCCTATCTATAAGAGGAGAGCATATGAAAAATGTAACCCATTCTTTCGTTTTTTTAGCTCACTGGCCATCCGCTGGGAGTTTCGGGCTTAATACCGATATTTTAGCAACAAATCTAATAAATCTAACTGTAGTGGTTGGTGTATTGATTTTTTTTGGAAAGGGAGTGTGTGCGAGTTGTCTATTTCAAGAATAGATTGGATCTATCCGGCTGCACTTTAAAATATTTTTTAGTATTTTTTGGATAAATAATAAAAAGGTGCACGATCTCGACGAATTACTTCTGAATAAATTCAGAAATCATATGGAAGAACCATAGCATTTCGCGACTCATTGGTAAATCAACTTTGATTCTCTATAGACCAATAATGTGAGACCATTAACACGGTTAAAGCTAAACTGCTTGAAGTCCAGGCAAAAAGGGGTACTCTTTCTACAACTATATTAGTATTAGTATATTAGTACCGAAATGCTTTAAACGGGAAATAGCTAATGTAGAATTTATCTGATATAAAACACTCATATCGATAAAAAGGTTTGAACTATTTACTAGAAGGGCACCCTGCCCTTTTTTATCCAATGCCGAATCGACGACCTATGTATAAAATAAAAAAAAGAGAAATTTTTTGGATTTGAAGAAAAAAAAAGAATTCTATCAATTTTCATTTTCCATTTATTTAGTTAGTTTTTCTTAATGAAATTGAAATTATTAACTAAAGGGCAAATACAAATAAAGAAACAACTTTGCTGACCATGATAGATTTTTATCTAGGCGGAAGAGTCCTCTTAATATTTATCTAGTCTTATATTCTTAATATGGGTTTCGGTATATTGAAATATAAACAGAAAAGAGAAGATAGAGGATAGGCTCATTACATAAAAAAAAAGATATGGAAATAGCCATAGCAAAAAAAGAAAAAAAAAAGGAGCGTGAGAGCCAAATGAATCGAAAGATTCATGTTTGGTTCGGGAAGAGATCATAAAAATTGTAAACTTAATAGCAAGATAATCTACTTTCATTAAAAGATTTATTAGATAATCGAAAACAGAGAATCTTGAGTACTATTCGAAATTCGGAAGAATTGCGTAGAGGGACCATTGAGCAGCTCGAAAAAGCTCGGGTTCGATTACAGAAAGTCGAACTAGAAGCAGATGAGTATCGAATGAATGGATACTCTGAGATAGAACGAGAAAAAGAAAATTTGATTAATGCTACTTCTATTAGTTTGGAACAATTAGAAAAGTCTAAAAACGAAATCCTTTATTTTGAAAAACAAAGGGCGATGAATCAGGTCCGACAACGGGTTTTCCAACAGGCCGTACAAGGAGCTCTAGGAACTCTGAATAGTTGTTTGAATACCGAGTTACATTTCCGTACGATTCGTGCTAATATTGGCATTCTCGGGGCCATAGAATCGAAGAAATAATTAAATTAATTAGGCCTTGAACTTCTACTTTCGTTTAGAATTTAGGCATTATTTTTCCCCTTGCTTCCGAAAAAAAGAGTCAAGAAACACTAATGGCAACCCTTCGAGTCGACGAAATTCATAAAATTCTCCGCGAACGTATTGAACAATATAATAGGAAAGTAGGGATTGAGAATATCGGTCGCGTAATTCAAGTGGGGGATGGGATTGCTCGTATTATAGGTCTTGGTGGAATAATGTCAGGTGAATTAGTCGAATTTGCAGAAGGGACTAGGGGTATTGCTCTGAATTTGGAATCCAAAAATGTTGGGATTGTATTAATGGGCGATGGGTTGATGATACAAGAGGGAAGTTTTGTAAAAGCAACAGGAAGAATTGCTCAGATACCCGTGAGCGAGGCTTACTTGGGTCGTGTTATAAATGCTCTGGCTAAACCTATTGATGGGAGAGGCGAAATTGTAGCTTCGGAATCTCGCTTAATTGAATCTCCTGCTCCGGGTATAATTTCCAGGCGTTCCGTATATGAACCCCTTCAAACAGGGCTTATTGCTATCGATTCGATGATCCCCATAGGGCGCGGTCAGCGAGAGTTAATTATTGGGGACAGACAGACTGGCAAAACAGCAGTAGCCACAGATACAATTCTCAATCAAAAAGGGCAAGATGTAATATGTGTTTATGTAGCTATCGGTCAAAGAGCATCCTCCGTGGCTCAAGTAGTAACTACTTTCCATGAAGAGGGGGC